ATTAGATCAAATAGGAAATAGGGGTATGTGATAGATAGTGATCTATCTTGATTCCATATTTTTATGCCTTTCTTTTACTTATGAAGGGCAACAAAAGAAACAATAGGTTTTATTATCCTACATGTTCCATTAGTAACACTCCCTTGATACTTTCTAAGGGTGTCACTGCCCTTTTTATTTCGCTTGTACTTAATGTTTCCCGATTCTACTAGAGATGATATAAGAACTTGTTATAAGTGGATTTATTGGATTGGTTCATCAATAGTGTTGGGTCAGAATACCCCCTTTTTTTTGACTCTGCGCCATTGATTCCACTATTATTAGTGAGCAATAATGGAATAATTCCTTCATATTCATAGAGATAGGGGACATAATTCACATGGATATAGTAAGTCTCGCTTGGGCTGCTTTAATGGTAGTCTTTACATTTTCGCTTTCACTCGTAGTATGGGGAAGAAGTGGACTCTAAGGGTACTACTAATTGAGTTGAGGAATCAAACTGTATTAATTGTTTTATAGATCATTCTGTAAAGCGTTTTTAACTATTTTTTAACTATTTAATTTTAAATTTTATATTAATTTAATTAATATAAAATTTAAATCAAAATATCTTTTTTCGAAATTTCCATTGTATTCTGGTGGAGTAATGTATTATATGAATAATACTCTTTCAATCAAAGAGATATTTCAATGATTCCCATGTTCGTATTTCGAAAGTAAAAGGGATACGGATGATAGGAAATTTCTTCCAACCGAATTCTTCCTAAACTTTCTATTTCGATGAACCGGTTCTTATCAGAATTATATATGGACAATGAGGAACAACGGACCCCTTTTTATTTGTTTTATTTTATTTGTTTCTCTCTTTACTTGACTTTTACTGTTCAAAGAGAAAGTAGTTCTGTTATTAATATTAAGTGGATACGCACTTTCTATGGGAAACAACATAGACATAGTGATTGTCCAACGAGAGACTACGCATAATAAGATCTTGCCGTGGGCAAGTCACATATTGCGCACTTACCACTTGTTTTATTATTTTAGCAATTTGATTTATGCTTTATCGATTCGTTTCATATCATGGTTCAAGCGTTAAAAATAGGTGGGGTTTACTACTCCTTTTCGAAATCTGAAGAAGCGCCCATAGAATTCCTTGAATCATCTGTCAACGGCTCAATCACATATATGTAATTGATATCTACATATATGAATCTGAAGATACATATTTTCGATTTTTAGATTGATCTATATTAAGCCTCTATCTTTATACAGTACAACTTTATACACTACAATAACACTAATAAATAGTATGGTAGAAAGATTCATATATTTCTTTCTACCATACTATACTATCGGATCTCATAGAATACTGCTGATTCTAGTCCGTTCATTTCATTTAAGACGCGAAATTAGAATCCTTTTGATTTTATTTCTTCAATCATTGATAAGAACAAAAGATTCAAGTTTCATTCAAATTAATCATTTTGACTTTGACTGATTGTTTTTACGTATATGATAAGTAAAAAAGCAGTAGGAACTAGAATGAACAGTGCAGTAGCAATAAATGCGAGAATATTTACTTCCATAATCCGTTTTTTTTTACTTCGCAATAACTCGGGATTTAATCCCATAGAGATGATAAATCTTTCGCCTGTAAATTCAATGGGATGAATTACATCTCGATGATATTGAATCGGATCGATATCATGAATAACAATATCTGAGCTATCAAATCGATTCATCGTCGAGAATTGAATAGTATAACATAAGAAGATCTTTTATCCATACCGAATCCAAAATTGGATTCCTGATCCAATCAAGAATTCCTTTATTTATCATTTATCATTCTTTTCCATTCTTTCTTTTCTATAACCTACCGCCTTCCTTGTACAATCATCTGATGAAGTATCATCAGACCGCTTTTCCACTTCCATTGGTTACAAACCCAAACAAAACAAACAATAGAAGTGAAATGGAAAAAGGACGGAGTTAAGTTCTAAACTCCGTTTTTTTAATGATCTAATTTTCTTGGAAGACAAAGAAGTGTGATAAAGATGAGTCCGGGTATAAAAAATCTAATATTCCATCAAATTAAATTCACTATTTTAGAGTTTGTTCTTTCTTCGATGGGACCCTTTACCTTAGGAAGGAAAAAATCTTATTCATTCCTTTGCTAAGAGGGGCAGGATCCTTGTTTGATCTTTCTTTTATTAATATCTTCTTTCCTTGGCTTGGATTAGGACTGGGACGCATATATCAAAGGTTCAGTGTGCAATTTGAATGAGATAAATTGTTTCAAATTCAAATTAGGTTACACACAATCGGAACCAGCAAAAGAGATACTGATAAAGTATTCTATCAGGGTGGTAACTATGTTAAATTCATTTTGTAGCGTACAAGAAAGGAATTCCATTTGTGTATGTGTTCCCAGGAAACATAGGGTATTCTATACCATTACACGGATCGGGAGCAATCGAAAAAGTCCGACCCAGTGCGGTATCTCTTGGAATTCTGAATATGATGCTACCAATAATTACTAATCCACATATGCTTCTCTCCCATCAATCGGTACTAGTCGAAGGAATGGAAATTCCCGGATTTGTTTGATGAGAAATGAAAAAAAAAAATAAATAAATAAGGATCTCCGTTGGGAATGAAATTCTGTCCCTTGTCCCCATTTTCACAGAAAATGGAGAGATGAATTGAGTATTTATTGGATCCGTCGGGACTGACGGGGCTCGAACCCGCAGCTTCCGCCTTGACAGGGCGGTGCTCTGACCAATTGAACTACAATCCCAGGGAAATAAGGTGTATAGCATACATATTCTTATGATTTCATTCAAATAATTTCTCGCCGTGTTGTAACATAGACGCGAGTTATATATTGATATTCACATGGATACGCATTTTAGTGAGAGCGACATGGATTACTAGTAATCCTTTCGTTATTGCCCAATCGATTGATAATCAATCTTTCAATGAAAAAAAAACTCTTTTTTTTTCTTTACTCTTACTCTTTTCCTTAGACTTTATACTTACAGATCCTGATATGAATCTAGATTATTAGCAAGATCGGGATTTGTGGGAACAAAACAAATAAAAAGAAATAGAGCAAATAAATAGAAGTAGGGATATATCAGAAAGTTTTATTTTTTTATTCCTCCGGATCGGGCATTTCTGGAAAACAAATGGGTTATATCATTTCATGGTGGATCGGCGAATTATTGGGCCGAGCTGGATTTGAACCAGCGTAGACATATTGTCAACGGATTTACAGTCCGTCCCCATTAACCGCTCGGGCATCGACCCAGGAAGAATCAATTCTAGGCTTAGTGATAATCCACGGTCAACTTCCTTTCGTAGTACCCTACCCCCAGGGGAAGTCGAATCCCCGCTGCCTCCTTGAAAGAGAGATGTCCTGAACCACTAGACGATGGGGGCATGCTTGCCCGACCGCCATCATACTATGCTCATAGTATGAACAGTTTTTTTAAATTGTCAATATAATGTAATGGTATGACTAGATCCGACGGGTCTTTTCGTCTTGCATGATTCCATAGAATTTTTGATTCTTCATTTATAATTTATATATATTCATGAGTCATTCATTCTAATCGCCATTCTGTATATAAATATATTATTCTATAAATTGATATTACTATATTTTATATTAATTTAATATAATATAATTAATAATTAATTTAATATAATTAATAATTAATTTAATATAATTAATAATTTAATTAATATTAAATAATATTTAAATTAAATAATATTTAAAAATAGGAAATATAAGGAAATATAATAAATAGAAAATATGAAATATAATAATAAATAGAAAATATGAAATACAATAATAAATAGAAAATATGAAATATAATAATAAATATATAAATCAAATTATAAATAATGATAAATTTCTATTTCTATATATAAATAGAAAATAATACGAAGGGTAGGATCCTTTAAGGGAATGATTTGTCCGCCAGAAAAAGGGTTAAACCCCATTTCTTCCACTTTCATTCATTGATTCACTCATTATTAAAATGAGATATGCCTATCTCTATCTCACACTAAGCCAGGAAATTTACAAACGATAAATCTGGAAAGAGGGGATTCTCGAAAATTGTTTTTTCTCTAAGAATTTGGGTCAGGGGACAAGTAGAATCTATTCAGCACATGATTCGATGAAATGTCTTGGATCTATGTCGAGTTGGTGGGTACATGTATCAATCAAGTAAATTTCGTTCTGGTAGGGGTCAATTCAATAAAAGAAAAGTAATTAGGGTCGGTCTTGAAAGAATTCATTGCATTGATATTTATCAAATCCAATATCAATAAACCATTCTTACCCTAGACTCGCCAGGCAAATCAAATTTCGCGTTCCTGTTCCTGAATGGATCACTAGCCACTATGAGTCTATTGCATGTACTTATGTATATAATATATGTATATAGATATATCTTATCCGCATAGTGACTCATTCAGGAATTGAATCAAACAGGCCCTTTTAACTCAGCGGTAGAGTGACGCCATGGTAAGGCGTAAGTCATCGGTTCAAATCCGATAAGGGGCTTTAGATTTTTTCATAAAACTCCAGTCTTAGTATTCATATTTGAGCGGAGAATAGAGATGTTGTTGATATTTGTAATAAAAAAAAGTAACCAACTGTATAATTTAATTATAATAAGGTATTATTATTTATTTATTATTATTTATTATAATGAGTTATAGTATAGTAATTATAGTTTTAAAGTTGAACGTTTGTTTATAATAATGAATAATTATAATGAATAATGAGAATAATGATAAGTCGTCTATTGAATTGCCAAATATTCCTATTTTCCATTATTCCAATCAAATCCATTCTAAAGATTAGAAATCAACAAAAGAAAAAGTAAGTGGACCTGACCCATCGAATCATTACTATATCCACTATTCTGATATTAAAATTCAATGGAGATGAAATTGGAACAGTAGGTCTTTTTTTATTTCATTTC